AATTTCTTTCAAATTCATTAAAATTTCATGCACCGATTCTTGAATACCTGCTAGAGTAGATAATTCGTGGGGTATTTTCTCAGATTTTGCACGTGTGATGCATGTTCCTTCAATTTCTCCAAGCAAAGCTCTTCGCATCGCAATGCCTATTGTATCAGCTTGACCTTTCATAAGTGGAGCCAGAAAAAAACGTCCATAAAAAAGACGCTTACTGTCGGTTCTTGATTCAACACACTTCCACTGGAGTGTCCTATTAGATATTGTTACTTTTTCTTGAACCATAAAAAAATAGTATTATTTTTTGATCAGATCATTGAATTTTTTTCTCTTGAAATCTCTTCAATGTTTATTGTTATATACGTCTTTTTTTAGGGGGCCTGCAACCATTATGTGGCATAGGGGTTATATCCCGAACAAAGCTTAATCGTATACCACCTCTACGAATAGCCCTTAATGCCGCGTCTCTTCCGAGCCCAGGCCCCTTTATCATCACTTTTGCTCTGCGCATACCTTGATCTACTACTGTCCGAATAGCATCTCCTGCTGCGGTTTGAGCAGCAAACGCTGTCCCTCGTCTTGGGCCTCTGAATCCACAAGTGCCCGCTGAAGACCACGAAATCACCCGCCCCTGTCCATCTGTAATGGTCACAATAGTATTGCGGAAACCCGCTTGAATATGAATAATCCCTTTTGGTACTTTACGCGCATTCTTACGTGACCTAATACGTCCATTCCGGCGTGAACCAATTCTTCGTAAAGGTTTTGCCATTTTTTAGCATCTCAAAAATATAAGTCATAGGTCTATGGATATATCCATTTTATGTCAACAGAAATACTTTTTTTATTTGTACGCCGGATACTTTAGGGAGTTTCCGATTTCGAGGGATTATCCTTGTCTTTGTTTATGTCTTGGATTGGAGCAAATTACTATAATTCGTCCCCGTCTACGTATCAGTCGACATTTTTCACAAATTTTTCGAACGGAGGCTCTTATTTTCATATTTTGATTCCTGATTTTTGAATATACATGTTGAAGAAAATAAGTTTCTTTCATTTTTGAAATCGTAAATAGTATTCCTAGGAAAGGAGTATTGAAGTTGAAAAAACTACCGAATCATATGAATCTTTATTTCGGAGTCTCCAAATTAGACTCCCTCGGGGCGAATCATAATGATAATGATTTAATCCCTTTTCGGCTCTATCTCTTGGTAGTGTACACGTTGAATCTTTCCCGAAACATAACCTAAAAGGGGGTCCTCGTTGCCTAAATCTAAATGAATTTAGAATATCCCGTTGGAAAGTGATTCAGGAATTCAATCTTTTTGAATTCATTTTTCTTCTTTCCTATTTCATTTCAAACATTTTTTGAAGTATCAGTGAAGTATCAACTAATGTGGTAGAGATTCTATTATAAATCTCTTCTTTATCTTTTTTTCACAACACAAATGGGGGGGTCGGGTACAATTTTGATATCCGAGGGCTTACCATATATAACACAAGAGTTCTCCACCGACTCTTTGTAGTCGAGCCTCTCGGTCTGTCATTATACCCCGAGAAGTAGAAAGAATTACAATCCCCATCCCGCCTAAAATTCGAGGAATTTTTTCATAATTCGAATAGATTCTTAGACCGGGCCGGCTAATCCGTTTTAAATTTAGATTAGCTAGATATGAGCCTTTCCTATTCCTTCTATGTCGTAGGGTTAAAACAAGAAAATTTTTGTTACCTTTTTGATGTTTCCGGACATTTTCAATAAAACCTTCTCGTAAAAGTATGTTAATAATGTTTTCGGTGATGTTCGTAGCTGCTATTCGAACGAGTCCCTTTCTAGTCATGTCAACGTTTCGTATAGAGGTTATTATGTCAGCAATAGTATCCCTACCCATGATAAACTAAAATTTGATATAATCAACATATTCTTTTTTTAAGAAACTTCTTTAAAAAGGTTAAAGATATATACGTGAAATACAAGCTACTATTTAATTGCACTTAATTTCATTTTTTTTACTACTATAACTATATGATGATCTCATCTTAACTGTTCTATTTCATCTTTGAATACTCATTCTTATAATACTTCGGGTGCTAACGAAACTATTTTAGTGAAATTTAACTGTCTCAACTCTTGGGCGATCGCACCAAAAATTCGCGTTCCCTTTGGATTTCCTTCCTTATTAATGACAACTGCAGCATTGTCATCATATCGTATTTTCATACCATTGTTGCGTTTGAGTTCTTTACAAGTACGTACAATTACAGCTCTGATCACTTCAGATTTTTCTAAAGGTGAATTTGGCATTGCTTCTTTGATAACAGCAACGATAACGTCGCCAATACGAGCATATCGGCGATTACTAGTCCCTATGATTCGTATGCACATCAATTCTCGGGCTCCACTATTATCTGCTACATTCAAACGGGTTTGCGATTGAATCATATCATTTTTTAATCTGTTATTTGAGGGCAAACGAAAAAAAAGAAATATTGGCTGTTCAAAAAAAAAGAAACTGAGGATTTTTCCATTCCAAAGGGCCCTTTTTCCGTTTGGTTTCCTTTTCTATCCCGAAATGAATTGAGTTCGTATAGGCATTTTGGACGCTGCGATTGAAATAGCCTTTCTGGCTATTTTTTCTCCTACCCCGCCCATTTCGTAAAGTATTCTGCCCGGTTTAACGACAGCTACCCAATATTCGGGAGATCCTTTCCCTGAACCCATACGTGTTTCGGTAGGTTTTAGGGTAACGGGTTTGTCGGGAAATATACGTACCCATATTTTTCCACCGCGGCGGGCGTTTCTTGTCATTGCACGACGTCCTGCTTCTATTTGTCTAGATGTAATCCAAGTGGATTCGAGTGCTTGCAGAGCATATCTACCGAAACAAATACGATTACCTCGATAAGATATTCCTTTCATTCTTCCTCTATGTTGTTTACGGAATCTGGTTCTTTTAGGGTTCTAGTTGATGGGTGTTTTTCAATTCCATCTCTAGTCCAAAACTGGACATGAGAGTTTCTTCTCATCCAGCTCCTCGCGAATGAAATGCTTCAAAAATATATATGGAATTGGTGAATAATATAGGCAATTATATGGAAGTATTTCTTTTATTTGTTTTAGTAAAACGTTGTGTATTTAGTATAAACTTGTCTATTTTTTTCTATTTCTATATAACCAGCTATTCAATTGATATTCGAGATTTAGAGAGAATTTCCTTTTTTTATTTTAAGATAATTTTCTATAATGCTTTTTTTGTTGGAATGTTCTAAGAATCTTAGAATTGTTTTATTATGAATAAGAATTATTATTAATAATATGATATCAGATTGCTTAAAATTCCGAAATTCAATAATATCAAAACCAAAAATCTTCGCGGGCGAATATTCACTCGTTCAATATTTATTTCATTTGTAGAGTTAATCCCGGATGTCTCAAAATAAATTGTCTCTTGGTTCCTTTCGCCATCCTTCCCAAAAATCATTAAGATTATTTTCAGTAGAATCTTATGTATTCCCAGGTTCCATCGTTCTCATCACTTCTCTATTAATGGTTAGGTATTAATTCTACAATGGAGACTCTAATAGAATTTAATAGAATTTCTTCTTGACTCAATTTTCTCAATTTTTATTGGATCGAGGCTCTTGATTTTTTTTGTTCTATGAACAGATTCATTTAATTATAGATCAATCGGTATTGATGCTTTATTACATTGGCTTTTAACTTTTATGAGACGACTCATAGACCTTACATATTGGAATCAGATATCATTGATATTCGTTTTCTCTTTTTCTCTCACCCTTCCATTTATCTGCTTTTCTATTTTTTATGCAAAAAAAAGTTTTTCAGTACTACTTTTATATGATCAATCTATCATATCTTGGCTCTTTCTTTCGATCCAGATAATTGGAAGTGATGAATTGCTTATTTGTTTTATAGTTATTAGTTTATATCATAAATATCATAACATAATTAAGGTTCAACTCTTTTTTTTCATCCTACTCCTATCCTAAAAAACTAACGAGTCACACACTAAGCATAGCAATTATAATTTGATCAACTTAGAAATTTCATTTTTTTTATTCAACCTTCTAAATTCTAAAATTCTTCCTTTTTTGGTATGATTAAATGAAACACTTGGTCATTTTTTTATATCACTAGATAGAGACAGAATGCAAAGACAAATTAAATAGGGGTTACTATTCCTCGTCAACAAAGATCCAAATTTTTATACCTAAAACCCCATGAATAGTTCGAACTGTATAGGAACAATAATCAATTTTAGCTCGAATCGTTTGTAAAGGGACCCTACCTTCTCTAATCCATTCAACGCGGGCCATGTCTTTTCCACCAAGACGTCCTCGAATTTTTATTTGAATTCCCCTTGGATCTGTCTCTTCTGTTAATTCAATAGCCTTTTTCATTGCTTTGCGAAATGAAACTCTATTTTTTAATTGTTCGGCTATAAATTCGGCAAGAATATTAGGGTGCCTGTAAGGATTTCCGATTCTTGGAATATCAATGTTGATCTTTTGGTTCACACAATTAAGTTCTTTTTGTATATTCCCTTGTAATTCTTCGAGTTTTTTAGGTTTACCCTCTATTAAAAATTTTGGGAATCCCATCCATATTATGACCTGAATCACGTCGATTCGTTTTTGAATTTCTATACGTGCAATTCCCTCAACACCAGAAAAATTTTTCATATTTTTTTGTACATAATTTTTGATACACTTTCTTATTTTTTTATCTTCTTGTAGACCTTCCGAATAGTTTTTTGGTTGTGCAAACCAAAGAGAATGATGACTTTGAGTTGTCCCAAGCCTAAACCCAAGTGGATTTATTTTTTGTCCCATAATCCCCCACTATATATGCGAATCATGAAATGTCGTATCGATGGACTTTTTTTTATCCAACCGCTTTCTTAAGCATATAGGATATTCTTCATATCCTTCATAGTCTTCATATAAAGATAGGTCTGTCAATTCAATACGTATATGACAACTTG